AAAGAAAGATTAATGATTCATATAAATCACTTAGTGGGAAATGTCCTGAATAAACCCAACGAGTGACTAATAATCCCGTTATACATAGAAAAGTCGCTATCATGCCCTTTTCTGACGAATCATATAGTTTTTTAATTTTATCGACTGATAAGGTTATCAAATGAATTATAATTACAATTGAAACGATCGAAAAGGAAATATGAGTTAATATATGCTCTAGAATTGAAAATATCATAAAAAAAAAAAAGAGGAATCCTTTAATTACGAAATAGAAATCAAGAATTGAATTTATTATAGGATCTATTGTATCTCTTTTAGAAGACGGCCTGCCGCCACTCGGACTCGAACCGAGATGCTCTAGCACTGCTTCCTAAGAGCAGCGTGTCTACCGATTTCACCATGGCGGCTTTCTAGAACTCATAATAGTCTATTCATAATTCAATCGTCGAGATTGAAGAAATCAATGCAATATTTTTTAGGAAAGATAAAACTGGATGAATTCAAATTCGTTCAAATGGGATTGGAAGGTTCCTTATTTTCATTTAGGGTGTTCGTTTTATTTCTTTTCTTAGTACTTTGGTGTAGTTTATGCTCTCTCTCCTGGAATCGAATTGTTGTAACTGGACGCTTCTATCCTCTAGCTAGTAGGGATAGAACAAAAAAAATATTTTCATTTTTTAATGAATTCTTTCTCATTTATCCGATTTATCAAATTTGAAACAAAAAGATACATTTTTTCAATAAACACAAAAAAATCCTAAAGTTATACTATACAAAAGGTTGTCAAAATGGAATCAATTAGTTTCACCAATTCCTTAATTTTTACTAATGATCTTACATATGTATGCCCTTCTATAGATATATATAGAGATAGAGAAACCCATTTTTCTTATTATAGATAAATTTTTCTTATTATAGATAAATAGGTTGATGGGGAAAATAAGACCCCGCCCTCGAAATGATAAAATCTACTAAAAAGAAAGGTAAAACTTTGTATCTTGTCTTTATTCTTTTTTCCTTTATTCTTTTTTCAAAAAAATTATTTTTTTTGAATTTAGAAATTTAGTAAACAGAAGCATTTTTATTCTACTTCCATTCCCTATTGTTTTCGGCCAATGAATAGGGAATGGGAATTATTCATTTTATTTTTAGATTAACAATGAAATCAGATAGTCAAATCAATTGGGATTATTCTAACGTTTTATGACTTATTTGTTTGTCGTACAAAAAAACTTTTTGAATTCCCGGTACAAAGAGATTTCCCCAATGACAAAGCTTTTAACGCCGACCAATATCCCTTCCCCTTCCAAATATTTTTACGAATACGCTTTTTTGATATAGAAGTACGTTTTTTTGGAACTGCCATTTAAAAATGAAGAGGTTATTCGTTGTTTTAGTTGGATGTGAAAGACATCTATTGTTCAAAACCAATCATTCTTTCCTATTAAAGTTCTTTACTATCAAATTAAAAATCAAAGATTTTTCTTATAGATTCCAAAAGTAGTAAATTAATATAAAAATGGATACATAAGATAAATACAAGAAAAGTAAGAAGAGATACGCCCGCCCCCAACAGATTTGATACCCTCTCCTACAAAAAAACTCATAATACCAACCCCATTCGTAATTCCATCAATTACTCGTCTATCAAAAAAATGAGTGAATTCCGCCAATCCTCTTATACCTCCTGTTAAAGATGTTGCATAAAAAGCATCTATGTAACCACGATGATATGACCAAACATATAGACCATTTATTATTTTGTCCGAAAGAATTCTCTTAGGACCTGTTTTAACAAATAAATTAATTAAGTCTAAATTTTGAAAAGATGAATAAACAGGTTTATATAAAAAGGACGCTATAATGATTCCGAAATAGGCTATACTGACTGAAAAAACTCCATCTTTTGCAAGTTCATACCAATCCATTGAATTATTCAAATTTGGGTCTAAAAGGTTTATATACGGGGTTAACCATTTTGATAATATATCAAAATTCACTCCTTCTTGATTGCAAGGAATTCCTAGGAATCCAACGAACAAAGTAAATAGAACCAATACAAGTATAGAGAATAACATAGTATTATCCGATTCATAAGGATATAAATAAGACTTCTTATTCCCAAAATAAGTAATAGTAATAAAAGGTTGTGTCATGTTTCTTACATTCTCATCAAGTCGATATGTCTTCTTTGAAAAAAAAGAAGCACTTTCATTATTATTCATTGTTAATAAGGTTACTAAACAAAAATTTTTGTTAATCCTTTTTGAACCCTCTTTACCCCATAGAGATATTGAATAGAAGGGTATATTTTTTTTTCCACTGTAATTTTGAAAATTGGCGTTTAAGTGTCCTTCAAAAGTAAGTAAATAGATCCGAAACATATAAAATGCGGTTAATCCCGCTGTAGACCAAGCTATTATTCCGAAAATTGGTGAATACAACCAACTATCATTAAGAATTTCATCTTTGGACCAAAAACAAGCAAGAGGTGGAATAC